GTCCCTGTAGCTTACTCCTAAAGCATGACACTGAAGATGTCAAGACGGCTGCCAACGCTCCCCCGGGACAAAAGACTTAGTCCTAACCTTACTATTAATTTTTGCCAGACTTATACATGCAAGTATCCGCGCCCCAGTGTAAATGCCCCTAGCCCCTTACCAAGACAAGAGGAGCAGGCATCAGGCACACCCACCGTAGCCCAAAACGCCTTGCTTAGCCACACCCCCACGGGTACTCAGCAGTAATTAACATTAAGCAATAAGTGCAAACTTGACTTAGTCACGGCAACACCAGGGTTGGTAAATCTTGTGCCAGCCACCGCGGTCATACAAGAGACCCAAACTAATAGTACTCGGCGTAAAGAGTGGCCCAACATTATCGTCATCTCCTGAGGCCAAAGTATGCCTAAACTGTCACAAGTCCAAGGCACTCCTAAGCCCCCGCCCATCCAGCCTCAACCCCAACGACCAACCAACCCCACGAAAGCCGGGGGACAAACTGGGATTAGATACCCCACTATGCCCGGCCATAAATTCAAATGCTTTCCCCACCAAAGCATTCGCCAGGGAACTACGAGCACAAACGCTTAAAACCCTAAGGACTTGGCGGTGTCCCAAACCCACCTAGAGGAGCCTGTTCCATAATCGATAACCCACGCTACACCCGACCCCCTCTTGCCCCAAGCAGCCTATATACCGCCGTCGCCAGCTCACCTTCTCTGAGAGCCCAACAGTGAGCACAATAGCCCCACCCGCTAAAAAGACAGGTCGAGGTATAGCCTATGAGGGGGAGAAGAAATGGGCTACATTTTCTGACCCAGACTACCAACGAAAGAGGACCTGAAATCAATCCTCGGAAGGCGGATTTAGCAGTAAAACAAGACCACTATACCTGTCTTAAATTGGCCCTGGGACACGTACATACCGCCCGTCACCCTCCTCGCAGCTAACCCACATTCCCCCCAAACTAGAACCACTACCCGGCTAAAGATGAGGTAAGTCGTAACAAGGTAAGTGTACCGGAAGGTGCACTTAGCATATATCAAGATGTAGCTAAACACAAAGCACTCAGCTTACACCTGAAAGACACCTGCTCACAACCCAGGTCATCTTGAAGCCAATCTCTAGCCCAACCAAACACCCATAAAATTTCAACCCCGTACAACTAAAACATTCCATACACCTAGTATAGGCGATAGAAAAGGACCCCCCCCAAACAGGCGCAATAGAGACAGTACCGCAAGGGAAAGATGAAATAATAATGAAAACCTAAGCACAAAATAGCAAAGATCAACCCTTGTACCTTTTGCATCATGATTCAGCAAGAACAACCAAGCAAAGCGAACTTAAGCTTGCCTCCCCGAAACCCAAGCGAGCTACTTACGAGCAGCTATACTGAGCGAACCCGTCTCTGTCGCAAAAGAGTGGGATGACTTGTAAGTAGAAGTGAAAAGCCTACCGAGCTGGGTGATAGCTGGTTGCCTGTGAAATGAATTTAAGTTCTGCCCTGACAGCTCCTACATTACCCCCCACCCCCCACAAACCATGCAGTCACTCAGAAGTAATTTAAAGGGGGTACAGCCCCTTTAAAAAAGAGTTCAATCTCCCCCAGCGGATAACCCCCCCACCCCCCAACCCCAATTGTTGGCCTTCAAGCAGCCACCAACAAAGAGTGCGTCAAAGCTCACACCACAAAAATATTACAACTATGTGAATCCCTATAGTCGTAACAGGCCAACCTATTGCACATAGGAGAATCTATGCTGAAATAAGTAACTAGGGGCTTTCCCCTCTAAGCGCGAACTTACATCTCCACATTATTACCCAGAACAAGATACCCCCACCCCCACAAGACATTATATCCCCCACCCTGTTAAACCAACCCAGGAGCGCCCTACATGAAAGATCCAAATCTGTAGAAGGAACTAGGCAATCCCCTCAGGACCCGACTGTTTACCAAAAACATAGCCTTCAGCCCACCAAGTATTGAAGGTGATGCCTGCCCAGTGACAGCAAGTTCAACGGCCGCGGTATCCTAACCGTGCGAAGGTAGCGCAATCAATTGTCTCATAAATCGAGACTTGAATGAACGGCTAAACGAGGCCCTAACTGTCTCCTACAGACAATCAGTGAAATTGATCCCCTCGTGCAAAAGCGAGGATAAAAACATAAGACGAGAAGACCCTGTGGAACTTCAAAATCACGACCACACCCCTTCAACTCACAAGCCTACCAGGCCCCCACCACCCCCACCCTGCACTGGCCCGTATTTTTTGGCTGGGGCGGCCCTGGAGAAAAACAAATCCTCCAGAAACAAGACCCAACCTCTTAACTAAGAGCAACCCCTCAACGTGCTAACAGCCACCAGACCCAGTTCAACTGAGCAATGAACCAAGCTACCCCAGGGATAACAGCGCAATCCCCTTCAAGAGCCCATATCGACAAGGGGGTTTACGACCTCGATGTTGGATCAGGACACCCTAATGGTGCAGCCGCTATTAAGGGTTCGTTTGTTCAACGATTAACAGTCCTACGTGATCTGAGTTCAGACCGGAGCAATCCAGGTCGGTTTCTATCTATGATAGACTTCCCCCAGTACGAAAGGACCGGGGAAATAAGGCCCATGCCACAAGCACGCCTTCCTCTCAAGTAAGGAATACAACTAAATACCTAAAGAGCTCCCAACCTCCATCTCCTAGAAAAGGAACGCTAGCGTGGCAGAGCCCGGCAAATGCAAAAGGCTTAAACCCTTTAACCAGAGGTTCAAATCCTCTCCCTAGCTCCCACCCTTACCTGTGACCTCCACCCTAACCAATCTTTCCCTCGCACTCTCCTACGCCATCCCCATCCTAATCGCAGTAGCCTTCCTAACCCTGGTAGAACGAAAAATCTTAAGCTACATACAAGCCCGAAAAGGCCCAAACATTGTTGGCCCATTCGGCCTCCTCCAACCCCTAGCCGATGGAGTGAAACTTTTCATTAAAGAACCTATCCGTCCCTCCACCTCATCCCCCCTCCTCTTTCTATTAACTCCCACCCTAGCCCTCCTCCTGGCCCTGACCATTTGAATCCCCCTCCCTCTCCCATTTTCCCTAACCGACCTAAACTTAGGTTTCCTATTCCTCCTCGCCATATCTAGCCTCGCAGTGTACTCCATCCTATGATCCGGCTGAGCCTCAAACTCAAAATATGCCCTAATTGGAGCCCTCCGAGCAGTTGCACAAACCATTTCCTACGAAGTAACCCTGGCAATTATCCTTCTATCCACAATCGTACTGAGCGGAAGCTATACCTTAAGCACACTCGCCACCACCCAAGAACCCCTCTACCTAGTTTTTTCCTCTTGACCCCTCGCCATAATATGATACATCTCCACACTCGCCGAAACAAACCGCGCCCCATTCGACCTCACAGAAGGGGAATCAGAACTCGTATCAGGCTTTAACGTAGAATATGCCGCAGGACCATTCGCTCTCTTCTTCCTAGCTGAATACGCCAACATCATAATAATAAACGCCCTAACCTCCATTTTATTCCTCAACCCAAGCTGACTTAACCCCCCATCAGAACTCTTCCCCATCATCTTGGCCTCCAAAATCCTACTCCTCTCTTCAGGCTTCCTCTGAATCCGCGCCTCATATCCCCGATTCCGCTACGATCAACTCATACATCTTCTATGAAAAAACTTCCTCCCTCTCACACTAGCTCTATGCCTTTGACACGTAAGCATGCCCATCTCCTATGCAGGCCTACCTCCTTTCCTAAGGAAATGTGCCTGAACTCAAAGGGTCACTATGATAAAGTGAACATAGAGGTACACCAACCCTCTCATTTCCTTCAAACCCGCTCCAAACCGACCTTAGAAAAGTAGGAATCGAACCTACACAGAAGAGATCAAAACCCTCCATACTTCCCTTATATTATTTTCTAGTAAGGTCAGCTAATAAAGCTATCGGGCCCATACCCCGAAAATGAAGGTTCAACCCCCTCCCCTACTAATCAACCCCCACGCAAAACTCATCACACTCTCAAGCCTTATTCTCGGAACCACCATCACAATCACAAGCAACCACTGAGCAATAGCCTGAGCCGGCCTAGAAATCAATACCATTGCCATCATCCCCATAATCTCAAAATCCCACCACCCCCGAGCTATCGAAGCGACAATTAAATACTTCCTAGTCCAAGCAGCTGCCTCCGCCTCCATCCTATTCTCGAGCATAATCAATGCTTGAACTTCAGGCCAATGGGACATCACCCAACTAACCAACACCACATCATGCCTCCTCCTCACAACTGCAATCGCCATAAAACTTGGCCTGACACCATTCCATTTCTGATTCCCAGAAGTACTTCAAGGTTCATCACTAACCACCGCCCTCTTACTATCAACGGTAATAAAATTTCCACCCATTGTTATTCTCCTCCTCACATCCAACTCCCTCAATCCTTCCCTCCTAACCCTAATAGCCATCATATCAACAGCCCTAGGGGGCTGAATAGGCCTCAATCAAACACAAGTCCGAAAAATCCTAGCCTTTTCCTCCATCTCCCACCTAGGATGAATAACCATCATCATCATCTACGCCCCTAAACTCACCCTCCTAACCTTCCTTCTCTACACCCTCCTGACCTCGGCCATTTTCCTCTCTTTCAATACATCCAACACCACAAAACTATCGACACTAATATCATCATGAACAAAAACCCCCATACTCAACACAACCCTCATACTCACTCTTCTCTCTCTAGCCGGCCTACCCCCTTTCATTGGATTCCTACCTAAATGACTCATCGTCCAAGAACTCACCAAGCAAGAAATAACCCCTGCAGCCCTAACCATCGCCCTTCTATCCCTACTAAGCTTATTCTTCTACCTCCGTCTCACCTACTTCACATCCATCACACTCCCCCCCAACTCGACTAACCAAACGAAACACTGGTACATTAACAAAAACACAAGCCCCCCAATCGCCATCCTAACCTCCCTATCAACCCTACTCCTCCCTCTATCCCCTCTCATTTTATCCGCTATTTAAGAAACTTAGGATAACCCCCGCAAACCGAAGGCCTTCAAAGCCTTAAATAAGAGTGAGACCCTCTTAGTTTCTGCTAAGACCCGCAGGATACTACCCTGCATCACCTGAATGCAACCCAGACACTTTAATTAAGCTAGGGCCTTACCACCCCCTAGACAGGTGGGCCTCGATCCCACAAAATCCTAGTTAACAGCTAGATGCCTAAACCTTGCCGGCTTCCGTCTAATCAAAGTCCCGGTGCATCTTCAATGCACATCAATGAGCTTGCAACTCAACATGAATTTCACCACGGAACTGATAAGAAGGGGAATCAAACCCCTGTAAAAAGGACTACAGCCTAACGCCTTGACACTCGGCCATCTTACCTGTGACCTTCATTAACCGATGATTATTCTCCACCAACCACAAAGATATCGGCACTCTATACCTCATCTTTGGTGCGTGAGCTGGCATAATCGGCACAGCCCTCAGCCTCCTCATCCGCGCCGAATTAGGCCAACCCGGCACCCTCCTCGGCGATGATCAAATTTACAACGTCATCGTAACCGCCCATGCATTCGTAATAATCTTCTTCATAGTTATGCCCGTCATAATCGGAGGATTTGGAAATTGACTTGTACCCCTCATAATCGGAGCCCCAGACATAGCATTCCCCCGAATAAACAACATAAGCTTCTGACTCCTTCCCCCATCATTCCTACTCCTTCTAGCCTCCTCAACAGTAGAAGCAGGAGCAGGAACAGGATGAACCGTCTATCCGCCCCTCGCCGGAAACTTAGCCCACGCAGGGGCCTCTGTAGACCTGGCCATCTTCTCACTCCACCTAGCAGGCATTTCATCCATCCTAGGAGCAATCAACTTTATCACTACAGCCATCAACATAAAACCCCCGGCCATCTCACAATACCAAACCCCTCTATTTGTCTGATCCGTCCTTATCACTGCCGTCCTACTTCTCCTATCCCTTCCAGTCCTCGCAGCTGGTATCACAATACTTCTCACAGACCGTAACCTAAACACCACATTCTTTGACCCCGCTGGAGGAGGCGACCCTATTCTATACCAACACCTTTTCTGATTTTTCGGCCATCCCGAAGTGTACATCCTCATTCTCCCAGGATTTGGCATCATCTCACACGTAGTAGCTTACTACGCTGGTAAAAAAGAACCCTTTGGCTACATGGGGATAGTATGAGCCATATTATCCATCGGATTCCTCGGTTTCATCGTATGAGCCCACCACATATTCACCGTCGGAATGGATGTAGACACCCGAGCATACTTCACATCCGCAACTATAATCATTGCCATCCCAACAGGAATCAAAGTCTTTAGTTGACTAGCCACCCTCCACGGGGGAACTATCAAATGAGACCCTCCCATACTCTGAGCTCTGGGATTTATTTTCCTATTCACCGTAGGAGGCCTAACCGGAATCGTACTAGCAAACTCCTCTCTAGATATTGCCCTCCACGACACATACTACGTAGTCGCCCACTTCCACTATGTCCTATCAATAGGAGCCGTATTCGCCATCCTAGCCGGATTCACCCATTGATTCCCCCTATTCACAGGATATACTCTAAACAACACATGAGCCAAAGCCCACTTTGGAGTAATATTCACCGGAGTCAACCTAACCTTCTTCCCCCAACACTTCCTTGGCCTCGCCGGCATACCACGCCGATACTCAGACTACCCAGACGCCTACACCCTATGAAACACCATATCATCTATCGGCTCACTAATTTCCATAACAGCCGTTATCATACTCCTATTTATCATTTGAGAGGCCTTCGCATCCAAACGTAAAATCTCACAGCCAGAACTCATCCACACCAACATTGAATGAATCCATGGCTGCCCACCCCCTTACCATACTTTTGAAGAACCAGCCTATGTCCAAGTCCAAGAAAGGAAGGAATTGAACCCTCATACATTGGTTTCAAGCCAACCGCATTAAACCACTTATGCTTCTTTCTTTATGGCGCATTAGTAAATAAATTACGTGGCCTTGTCAAGACCAAATCACAGGTGAAATCCCTGTATGCCCCACATGGCCAACCACTCTCAATTCGGATTCCAAGATGCCTCCTCACCAATCATAGAAGAGCTCGTTGAATTCCATGATCACGCCCTAATGGTAGCATTAGCCATCTGCAGCTTAGTATTATACCTCCTCCTACTCATACTCATAGAAAAACTTTCATCAAACACAGTCGACGCCCAAGAAGTTGAACTAATCTGAACAATCCTCCCAGCTATCGTCCTCGTACTGCTTGCCCTCCCCTCCCTTCAAATCCTTTATATGATAGATGAAATCGACGAGCCAGACCTCACTCTAAAAGCCATTGGCCACCAATGATACTGAACCTACGAGTACACAGACTTCGCAGACCTGTCATTCGACTCCTACATAATCCCTACAACAGAGCTCCCCCTAGGCCACTTCCGCCTCCTAGAAGTGGACCACCGCGTCGTCATCCCTATAGAATCCCCCATCCGCGTTATTGTCACCGCTGACGACGTACTACACTCCTGAGCTGTCCCAACCCTAGGAGTGAAAACCGACGCAATCCCAGGACGACTCAACCAGACATCATTCATTACCACCCGCCCTGGAATTTTCTACGGCCAATGCTCCGAAATCTGTGGCGCTAATCACAGCTTTATACCCATTGTAATTGAATCCACACCACTCAACCTCTTTGAGACCTGATCATCCTCACTGTCATCCTAATCATTAAGAAGCTATGCACCAGCGCTAGCCTTTTAAGCTAGAGAAAGTGGGAGACCCCCCCCCTCCTTAATGAAATGCCCCAACTCAATCCAAACCCATGATTCTCCATCATGCTGCTGACATGACTAACCTTCTCACTCATGATTCAACCTAAACTTCTATTATTCACCCACACCAATCTTCCAGCCAACAAGACCCCGACCACCCTCAAAACCACTCCTTGAACCTGACCATGAACCTAAGCTTCTTCGACCAATTTTCAAGCCCATGCCTCCTAGGAATTCCCTTAATTCTCCTCTCCATACTATTCCCAACCCTCCTCCTTCCCTCCCCAAACAGCCGATGAATCACCAACCGCCTCTCCACCTTACAATCGTGATGTATTGACTTAATCGCTAAGCAACTCATAACCCCATTAAACAAAAATGGCCACAAGTGAGCCCTAATCCTTACATCTCTAATAATCTTCCTCCTCCTAATCAACCTGTTAGGCCTCCTTCCATACACATTTACTCCCACCACCCAACTGTCCATAAACATAGCCCTCGCCTTCCCTCTCTGACTAGCAACCCTCCTAACGGGCCTACGCAACCAGCCCTCAACCTCCCTAGGCCACCTCCTCCCTGAGGGTACACCCACACCCCTAATCCCGGCCCTGATTCTAATCGAAACCACCAGCCTTCTTATCCGCCCCCTAGCCCTCGGCATCCGTCTAACCGCCAACCTCACAGCAGGCCACCTCCTCATCCAGCTTATCTCCACCGCCTCTACCACCCTCCTGTCAATCATACCCGCAGTCTCAATCCTCACCACCACCATTCTTCTCCTACTGACTATCCTCGAAGTGGCAGTAGCTATAATCCAGGCCTACGTGTTTGTCCTCCTCCTAAGCCTGTACTTACAAGAAAACATCTAATGGCCCACCAAGCCCACTCATATCACATAGTCGACCCCAGCCCATGACCCCTTTTCGGCGCAACAGCTGCCCTGTTAATAACCTCTGGCTTAATCATGTGATTCCATTATAACTCCTCCCATCTTCTAGCCCTAGGTATAATCACCACTCTCCTAGTCATACTGCAATGATGACGAGATATTGTTCGTGAAGCAACCTTCCAAGGCCATCACACCCCGACCGTCCAAAAAGGCCTGCGATATGGAATAATCCTATTCATCACATCCGAGGTATTTTTCTTCCTAGGCTTCTTCTGAGCTTTCTTCCACTCTAGCCTGGCACCTACGCCAGAACTAGGAAGTCAATGACCCCCCACTGGAATTAAACCCCTAAACCCCCTAGAAGTACCCCTACTTAACACGGCTATCCTCTTAGCATCAGGTATCACCGTTACTTGAGCCCACCATAGCATCACAGAGGCAAACCGAAAACAAGCAATTCAAGCCCTCACATTAACCATCCTCCTCGGATTCTACTTCACCGCTCTCCAAGCCATAGAGTATCACGAAGCCTCCTTCTCAATTGCCGACAGCGTATACGGCTCAACCTTTTTCGTTGCTACAGGATTCCACGGCCTTCACGTCATCATTGGTTCATCTTTCCTCCTAATCTGCCTTCTCCGCTTAATTAAGTTCCACTTCACCCCCAACCATCACTTCGGATTTGAAGCAGCAGCCTGATACTGACATTTTGTCGATGTTATCTGATTATTCCTCTACATAACAATCTACTGATGAGGATCATGCCCTTCTAGTATACTAATTACAATTGACTTCCAATCTCTAAAATCTGGTCCCAAACCCAGAGAAGGGCAATAAACATAATCACATTCATACTATCCCTCTCCCTCACCCTCAGCATCGCCCTAATCATTCTCAACTTCTGACTCGCCCAAACTAACCCGGACTCAGAAAAGCTCTCCCCCTACGAATGCGGCTTCGACCCCCTTGGATCTGCTCGACTCCCGTTCTCAATTCGATTCTTCCTCAGTAGCTATTCTATTCCTCCTATTCGATCTAGAAATCGCCCTCCTCCTTCCCCTTCCCTGAGCAACCCAACTTCAATCCCCCACAACCACCCTAACCTGAACCTCCACAATCATTCTCCTCCTCACCCTAGGACTCATCTACGAATGAATCCAAGGAGGACTGGAATGAGCAGAATAACCAGAGAGTTAGTCTAACCAAGACAGTTGATTTCGGCTCAACAAATCATAGTCTCACTCTATGACTTTCTCAATGTCCATCATACACTTGAGTTTCTACTCAACCTTCACCCTAAGTTGCCTGGGACTAGCCTTCCATCGAACACATCTAATTTCAGCCCTACTATGCCTAGAAAGCATGATACTATCAATATATATTGCCCTCTCAATCTGGCCAGTAGAAAACCACTCAGCATCATCCTCCCTCATCCCGCTACTCATGCTGACATTCTCAGCCTGCGAAGCTGGTACAGGCCTAGCTGCACTCGTAGCCTCCTCACGAACCCACGGCTCAGACCACTTGCACAACCTCAATCTCCTACAATGCTAAAAATCATTATCCCAACAATCATACTCCTACCCACAACCCTTCTATCCCCCCCAAAACTCCTATGACCCTACACTACCTCATACAGCCTCCTAATCGCCTTTATCAGCTTACAATGACTCACCCCATCCTACCTCCCCCATAAGAACTTAACCCCATGAACCGGCATCGATCAAATCTCCTCCCCCCTACTAACCCTATCTTGCTGACTACTCCCGCTTATAATCTTAGCCAACCAAAACCACTTACAACACGAACCCCCCACACGTAAACGAATCTTTATCACCACCCTCGTCACAATTCAACCATTCCTCATCCTAGCATTCTCTACCACAGAGCTAATGCTATTCTACATCTCATTCGAAGCAACCTTAATCCCCACTCTAATCCTAATCACCCGATGAGGCAACCAACCAGAACGACTAAGCGCCGGCATCTATCTTCTTCTCTACACCCTCATCAGCTCCCTACCCCTCCTAATCACCATGCTTTACCTTCATGCACAAATTGGCACCCTCTACCTCCCCATAATCAAGCTCACCCATTTCACCCCATTGACAGACTCCTGAACCACGCCCATATCACACCTAGCCCTCCTCCTAGCTTTCATAGTAAAAGCCCCCCTATATGGCGTCCACCTCTGACTCCCCAAAGCCCACGTAGAGGCTCCCATCGCAGGCTCCATACTACTCGCAGCCCTCCTATTAAAACTAGGGGGTTATGGCATCATGCGTGTTACCCTCTTAACCCACTACTCAGAATCCCTCCTATACCCCCTCCTAACCTTAGCCCTCTGAGGCGCATTAATGACTAGTTCCATCTGCCTACGCCAAACCGACCTAAAAGCCCTCATCGCCTACTCATCAGTAAGCCACATAGGTTTAGTCATCGCCGCCGCTATAATCCAAACCCACTGATCTTTCTCAGGGGCAATAATCCTTATAATCTCCCACGGTTTAACATCATCCATACTATTCTGCCTAGCTAATACGAACTACGAACGCACCCACAGCCGAATCCTACTCCTAACCCGAGGCCTACAACCCCTCCTACCCCTCATAGCAACATGATGACTCCTAGCCAACCTAACCAACATAGCCCTTCCACCCACTACCAATCTTATAGCAGAACTAACCATTATAATCTCCCTGTTCAACTGATCCCCACTCACACTTCTCCTAACTGGCATTGCAGCCTTCCTGACTGCCTCCTACACCCTATTTATATTCCTCACAACCCAGCGAGGCCCCCTTCCCTCTCACATTACATCCACCCCAAACTCATCCTCACGAGAACATATTTTAATAACCCTCCACATTACCCCCCTCCTCCTCCTCATCCTAAAGCCCGAACTCATCGCATTAACTGCCTAAAGCAAGTATAGTTTTAATCCAAACATTAGACTGTGACTCTAAAAATAGAAGCTAAACCCTTCTTACCTGCCGAGGGGAGGCCAACCAACAAGAACTGCTAACTCTTGCATCTGGGCTTAAACCCCCAGTCCCCTTACTTTTAAAGGATAATAGCAATCCATTGGTCTTAGGAACCACTTATCTTGGTGCAAATCCAAGTAAAAGTAGTGGACGTCACACTCCTCCTCAATACTTCAACCCTCCTCACCCTCACAATCATTCTCTCGCCTATCTTACTCCCCCTAATCCTAAAAATCCCCCCTAACTCCCCCCCCACTATCACCCGCTGCGTTAAAACTGCTTTCATAACTAGCCTCATCCCCATGACCCTCCTCATTTACTCAGGAGCCGAAAGCATCATCTCTAACTGAGAATGAAAATTTATCATAAACTTTAAAATCCCACTTAGCTTCAAAATCGACCAATACTCATCAATCTTTCTCCCCATCGCCCTATTCGTTACATGATCAATCCTGCAATTCGCCTCATGATACATAGCATCAGAACCCGACGTCACAAAATTCTTTTCATACCTTCTAACCTTCCTAATTGCTATGCTCCTCCTAACCACCGCCAACAATATATTCCTCCTTTTCATCGGCTGAGAGGGCGTTGGAATCATGTCCTTCCTCCTAATTGGCTGATGATATGCACGGGCAGAAGCCAACACAGCCGCACTCCAAGCCGTCCTCTACAACCGAATTGGAGACATTGGACTAATCCTAAGCATAGCCTGACTAGCCTCAACCACAAACACCTGAGAAATTCAACAAACCCCCCTTCCCACTCAAACCCCCACACTCCCCCTCCTTGGCCTCATTCTAGCCGCTACGGGAAAATCGGCCCAATTTGGCCTCCACCCCTGACTTCCCGCCGCCATAGAAGGCCCGACTCCAGTATCCGCCCTCCTCCACTCAAGTACCATAGTAGTAGCTGGCATCTTCTTACTCATCCGCACCCATCCCATACTCGCCACTAACCCAACCGCCCTTACCCTATGTCTATGCCTAGGAGCCCTTTCCACATTATTCGCTGCTACGTGCGCCCTAACACAAAATGACATTAAAAAAATCATCGCCTTCTCCACATCAAGTCAACTCGGCCTAATAATAGTTACAATCGGCCTAAACCTCCCTCAACTAGCCTTCCTCCACATCTCAACCCACGCTTTCTTCAAGGCTATACTCTTCCTCTGCTCCGGATCTATTATCCACAGCCTCAATGGAGAACAAGACATCCGTAAAATGGGCGGCTTACAAAAAATACTCCCAACCACTACCTCCTGCCTAACCATCGGCAACCTCGCCCTAATGGGAACTCCATTTCTAGCGGGATTCTACTCCAAAGACCTCATCATCGAAAACCTCAATACGTCCTACCTAAACACATGAGCCCTCCTACTAACCCTTCTAGCCACATCCTTCACTGCAACATACAGCCTCCGCTTAACCATTCTAGTCCAAACAGGGTACAACCGCTCACCTCCCATCACCCCAATCAATGAGAACAACCCTTTAATCATCAACCCCATTACCCGCCTAGCCTTAGGCAGCATTCTAGTCGGCTTCCTTATCACATCCTTCATCCTCCCCTCAAAAACTCCACCACTAACCATACCCACCATCACAAAACTAGCAGCTATTACCGTCACACTATTAGGTGTCACCCTAGCTCTCGAACTCTCAAATATAACCCATGCACTCACCCCCCCAAAACAAAATACCCCCGCCAACTTCTCCTCCTTACTAGGTTACTTCAACCCACTCACTCACCGTGCTAGCTCAACCGGCCTCCTCGACACTGGCCAAAAAACTGCCACCCACCTGATCGACCTGTCCTGATATAAAAAAATCGGGCCCGAGGGCCTCGCAGACCTCCAGCGCATGATATCTGAAACCTCAACCCCAATACACACCGGACTTATCAAAACTTACCTAGGCACATTCGCCCTATCCATTCTCATCATCCTAACCACCCACAGACATCCTAATGGCCCCCAACCTCCGTAAATCCCACCCCCTTCTAAAAATAATCAACAACTCCCTAATCGACTTACCCGCGCCCTCCAACATCTCCGCTTGATGGAATTTCGGATCCCTCCTCGGCATCTGCTTAATAACGCAAATCATCACAGGCCTTCTATTAGCCACCCACTACACCGCTGACACAACCTTAGCCTTCTCATCTGTCGCCCACATATGCCGCAACGTCCAATACGGCTGACTAATTCGCAACCTCCACGCTAACGGAGCCTCATTCTTTTTCATCTGCATCTACCTTCACATTGGACGTGGATTCTACTACGGATCCTACCTATTCAAAGAAACCTGAAACACCGGAGTCATCCTCCTCCTCACCCTTATGGCAACCGCCTTCGTTGGTTACGTTCTCCCCTGAGGACAAATATCATTCTGAGGGGCAACCGTTATCACAAACCTATTCTCAGCCCTCCCTTATATTGGCCAAACCATTGTCGAATGGGCCTGAGGTGGATTCTCTGTGGACAACCCCACCCTCACCCGATTCTTTGCCTTACACTTCCTCCTCCCATTCATAATCGCAGGCCTTACCCTAGTCCACTTCACCTTTCTCCACGAATCTGGCTCAAACAATCCTCTCGGAATCGTATCCGACTGTGACAAAATTCCTTTCCACCCATACTTCTCCGTGAAAGACATCCTAGGGTTTATACTCATACTCCTCCCCCTCACGGCTCTCGCACTATTCTCACCCAACCTCCTGGGCGACCCAGAAAACTTCACACCCGCCAACCCCCTGGTCACACCTCCCCATATTAAACCTGAATGGTACTTCCTATTTGCATACGCCATCCTACGCTCAATCCCCAACAAACTTGGAGGCGTCCTCGCCCTCGCTGCCTCCGTCCTAATCCTATTCCTAGCCCCCCTCCTTCACATATCCAAACAACGCACCATAGCCTTCCGACCCCTCTCCCAACTTTTATTCTGAACCCTAGTCGCCAACCTCTCTATCCTCACTTGAATTGGCAGTCAACCAGTAGAACACCCCTTTATCATCATTGGCCAACTGGCTTCCATTACTTACTTCCTCACAATTCTAATCCTTTTCCCCCTCATTAGCACTCTAGAAAACAAACTACTAAACTTCTAACTCTAATAGTTTATCAAAAACATTGGTCTTGTAAGCCAAAGACTGAAGACACACAATTCTTCTTAGAGTTTGCCCAATTAATAATAAAACGAGCCCCCCCCTCCCCCCATGAATATACTTCATGTATTCATGGCTAGTCTATGTATTTCTGTGCATACTATTAATTCCAGAGTACACGGATATGCAATCTAGGACATAACCTTAATGTACATATGTCATACACTTCACTTTTCACATACCATCTCAATGCACGTCACCATCCTACTTTCTGAAGAACAGCCTACATCATGGTCCAAGGAATGCGTTCCTATAGTTCGTACTAAACCCCCTACATGTTTAACTGTGCATAACAATTACTCCTCCACACGGCAGTGCTTGTCCCAATAAACTCCATGGTAGCGGCCCATAACTTGCCACAACTTCTCGACGTGCCGGTAGCTGTCGTACCAGGTTATCTATTAATCGTTCACCTCACGTGAAATCAGCAACGCACCGCATATAAGACTCTACGCTACTAGCTTCAGGCCCATTCTTTCCCCCTACACCCCTAGCACAACTTGCTCTTTTGCGCCTCTGGTTCCTATCTCAGGGCCATTACTGGTCCTTCCCTATATATTGCTTTTCATGAGACCTCTGGTTGGCTATATCTCACCATTTCCGTCCGTGATCGCGGCATTCCAACCTTTGGCACTTTTGGTTCCTTTTTTTTGGGGGCGTCTTCACTCTGCCCTTCAGAGTGCGGCGGGTGAACACAATCTCTTGACGTGAGCATACAATGCCTGTCGTCCTGCTTTGTGGATCTCAAGAGTCACTGAAGCTGAGACGGTTTGCGTGTATGGGGAATCATCCTAACACTGATGCACTTTGTTTTACACTTGGTTATGGTATCTTTTATCCTTGAGTCTTGATGTTCTATTTAATTAATGCCCGATAGACATAAATTCGTAAATTTTCTCTTCCTCTGACTTTCCATCATTTTGAAAACGTCACTAGGCGTTTTTGCTTTAAAGAACTTTACGAATCACGATCTTTTTTTTTTGTTTTTTTTTCGTTTTTTTTTCATTTTTTTTTTCATTCGTTTGCCGCCGAGATCCCTAATATTAAACGTTTATCATTCGTATACGTTCAATTCATTTGTTTTGATAAAATTCGCTCATTTTTTATTACCTACCCCCCTACCTCCTCACTCCATCGTTTATGATCGTTAACTAACGTATTCTCACACTACCCCGCGGCAGGACAAATCCCTATAACACCTTTCCCCCAACCCTTTCCCCACCCACCATCATCAGAGAAAAAGGGCTCAAACCTCTACCTCCAACTCCCAAAGCTGGTATTCTAAATTAAACTATTCTCTGCCACCCCTAAACTGCCCGAATAGCCCCACAAGATAACCCGCGCACTAACTCCAATACCACAAAAAGGGTCAACAACAACCCCCATCCAGCCACTAAAAACATCCCCACCCCCCAAGAATAAAACATCGCCACACCACTAAAGTCTAATCGAACAGAAGCTGCCCCACTGCCATCAACAGTTCACACCCCTAACTTTAAACCCTCCCCCACACCCCCAACAACCATACCCACAACAAGCACTCCAATTAGGCCTACCCCATAGCCTAGCACACGTCAATCCCCCCAAGTTTCAGGAAAAGGATCCGCTGCCAAAGCCACAGAGTATACAAAAACTACCAGCATCCCCCCTAAATAGACCATAAACAACACTAACGCCACAAACGAAACCCCAAGACTCAACAACCACCCGCACCCGACAACCGATGCTAATACCAAACCCACTACGCCATAATAAGGAGACGGATTAGATGCAACCGCTAAACCCCCCAGAACAAAACACGCACCTAAAAACAGTATAAAGTAAGTTATCATCAATTTCCACTTGGTCTCTACCCAAGGCCTACGGCTCGAAAAGCCATCGTTGTAATTCAACTATAGAAACCTCCCAACCACATCCCCTTAAACCCCCTCCACTCTTTATAATTCGACACTCTTCCCCAGCCCCCGACAAAGCAACAAAACAACAAAC